GCCATAAACTGGAGAGTCTTGACCAATTCGAAAGATCATTCGATGTAGTTGAAATAACTGAATTGGGGGTTGTTTGGTCAAGTAACGGAAACTCAATCAAATTCATAACTGTCTCAATGTAATTTTTTCCTTCCTTTTTTTTTTTATTGTCTGAATACTCAGTTAAGACCATTCCAACGCTCCCTTTCGCCATGCATAAACTGAACCCACAATTGGGATAAGCACGAAAATTAAAGCTTCGATAAATACAGATACACCCAATACATCGAAACTCATTGCCCATGGATAAAGAAAGACCGTTTCAACATCAAAAACAACAAAAACTAGAGCAAACATGTAATAGCGGATTCGGAATTGTAACCAAGCGTCTCCCATAGGTTCTATGCCCGATTCATAACTAGAGAGCTTCTCTGGTCCTTTACTAACCGGGGCTAAAACTCCTGAAATTACAAATGCCAAGATAGGAATAACGCTTGATATTATTAGAAATGCCCATAAAATATCATATTCGTGAAGCAGAAACATAAATGTACTCCTATTAATGTGGAATATGCTTAATTATTCGAGTTGGCATTGTCAATTCATCCAGAACTTGTTTTCCTAGGTGAAACAAGAATTTATTTTAATCAAATCAAAGTGTATAGTTCAGAGTTTGTTTGCTGCGTGGCATGTCTTGTTTAGAGATTCATCCAACGGAATCGGGATTCCGTTTTTGATTTTGATTCTATTTAGATATGGTGTAGAAATAAGGCGCTCTTACACAAACAAAACTCTCTCACTTTGTCTCGCTTTCTCTATTCTCTATAAAAAAATAGATATAAGATTAAAAAATATTAAATAAAAAAATTCTAAATAATAAAAATAATTTAATTAAATACTAAAATATACTAATCTAACCTAATAGAATATTCTATTACTAATGTAATCTAATGAATAGTAATACTATAACTATATTTCATAATTCTGAAACGTAATACTATGTTTTTGTTTTTTTCTTGATATTTCCTTATATTTATTTCTTTGTATTTTATATTTAGAAATATATATTTCTTATATAAATTATATGTAAATATATAATTTATGTAATGTATAAATAATAAAATGAAATAAGATAATGAAATATTATCAAAAAATAATATCAAACATAACATAGTTATTATCAAAACCAATAATTTTTGGGGGGTAAAAAATGTCTAGGGATTTCTAACATATTCGAAGTATTCTTTTCATTAAAATCCAGGTAAAGGATCGTCGTTGTTTCTATTGATTTTATACAAATACGAATACGTAAACACAATCTAATGCATCGAACGATTATATTTTCTTTATTTTTCTTGTCCTAGATTTGACACATACTGATCTGATTAGATCCATTGGAATGAATTATTGTTTTTATTTTCAGGTACCTATGTATTTACATGAATATGTGGTAATGCTTTCATTTCATTTCTATGAAACAACCAATGGTCTGGTCTGTCCAGTCTATAAACAAGTACTAATGAGGAAATGAAAACTATACTAAACAAAAATAGAATGTCTATACAAAAATAGACAAATAGAATGTATTAGGGCTATACGGACTCGAACCGTAGACCTTCTCGGTAAAACAGATCAAACTGATTATTATCGAAATGATTCGAACTGTTTCAAAGACCCAACATGCATTTTGTTTGTTGCATTGGGCTCTTTCATCAACTGATGTAAAGATCAGTTAGTCCACCATATTTTTTCTTTACAGGAAGATAATGAGCTGGCTCCATGTGCTCTGATTCATTATTTGTATTCAGATCTAGTAGCAATACCAAAGTGTTTCAAAGAAGGGTTACCTTGACTTAGGTCTGCCTTCGGCTTAGATCAACCTAAGTTAAATGGAGTCTCTATCGTTCCGCTGCAAGAGTCGAATATGAGACTTCATACACCTTAAAGTTCATAGGATGAAAGGAGGTTTTTTTGAAGCCCTTATACTCATTATGCCTAGCATTGAATGGGCTGGGTATTTACCTTATCAACTATCAAATCAATGACGGGTTCTATTTGATTTGGCACCTAAATTCGCACCAAAATCGGACCGAACCAAATATTTGTCATGCTATTGTTCTCTCGAATCTATGGAGTAAGACATTGATTTTTCAATAAGATCAACTATGTTCATTGCATAATAAGCTCCCTTGAAAAGCATTGGCGCACGTGTAAACGAGGTGCTCTACCTAACTGAGCTATAGCCCTTGTCATAGATATCTTAACATATAGATAATTTCTTGTCAAGATGGATATTTCCTAATCTCACATGATAACTCTTTGATCCGTTTACTGTTAACAGATTGGTATTGCTTAGAAATTATATTCTATCTATAATCCCCGAGGTGATGGGTCTTCTTTTGCGGTGATAAATTACCTACTTAACTCAGTGGTTAGAGTATTGCTTTCATACGGCAGGAGTCATTGGTTCAAATCCAATAGTAGGTAGAACTTATTAGATACCATTGCATTGACTCCGGTATCTAATAAGTTTTTCTACCCATCCTCCTTTTTTCGTTGTATCAGATTAGACTTGATTGTCTTCAATTGGCAGAATCTAAATGTGGTGTATAATAAAGAACTTCTAAAAAACTTCTTTTGATTATTTTGATGTATTGACTAGTAGGAAATAACATTGACAGCCTCTACTCGTGTCCTAGCTCGTCTGAGAGCTAGATTCGCTTCAATCACTTGTCTCTTACCCTCAGCTCTACTCAAGTTAGCTTCAGCTATTTTAAGAGTTTGTTGAGCTTCTTGCGGATCAATGTCAGTACTCATCTCCGCATCATTTCCTAAAATGGTGATCTCATTATTCCCTATTCTAGCAAAACCACCCATCAGAGCCACCGTTAACCATTGGTCGTTGAGGCGTATTCTCAAAAGACCTATATCTACAGCCGTGGCAATAGGGGCGTGGTTCGGTAATACACCAATTTGGCCACTATTTGTAGATAAAATGATTTCTTTCACTTCTGAATCCCAAATAATTCGATTAGGAGTCAGTACACAAAGATTTAAGGTCATTTCTTCAAATTGCTCTCCACTTCTAAGTTCATAGCTTTCGCGGTAGCTTCATCGATGTTACCCACCAAATAAAAAGCCTGCTCGGGCAGACCATCTAATTCTCCGGAAAGGATCAGTTGAAACCCCCTAATTGTTTCTGCAAGACCAACATATTTTCCTGGAGAACCAGTAAATACTTCTGCCACGAAGAAGGGTTGTGATAAGAAACGCTCAATTTTTCGTGCTCTTGCTACAGTTAAACGATCCTCCTCGGATAATTCATCCAACCCAAGAATAGCTATAATGTCCTGAAGTTCTTTGTAACGTTGTGAAGTTTGCTTAACTCTTTGCGCAGTTTCATAATGTTCCTCGCCAACGATCCGAGGTTGTAACATAGTTGACGTTGAATCTAAAGGATCTACTGCTGGATAAATACCCTTGGCAGCTAATCCTCTTGATAGTACGGTAGTAGCATCTAAATGTGCAAATGTAGTGGCAGGAGCAGGGTCGGTCAAATCATCCGCAGGTACATAAACTGCTTGGATCGAAGTTATAGATCCCTCTTTGGTAGAAGTAATTCTTTCTTGCAAAGAACCCATTTCTGTACTAAGGGTAGGTTGATAACCCACTGCAGAAGGCATTCTCCCTAATAATGCGGATACTTCTGATCCTGCTTGGACAAAACGAAAGATATTGTCGATGAATAGAAGCACATCTTGTTCATTAACATCCCGGAAATATTCTGCCATAGTTAGGGCAGTCAAACCAACTCTCATACGAGCTCCCGGCGGTTCATTCATTTGACCATAGACTAAAGCTACTTTTGATTCTGCAAGATTTTTTTCATTAATTACTCCGGATTCTTTCATTTCCATGTAAAGATCATTTCCTTCACGAGTACGTTCTCCTACTCCGCCAAATACGGATACGCCTCCATGAGCTTTGGCAATGTTGTTGATCAATTCCATGATGAGTACTGTTTTACCTACTCCAGCTCCCCCAAATAGTCCGATTTTTCCTCCACGGCGATAAGGAGCTAAAAGATCTACCACCTTAATACCTGTTTCAAAGATTGATAATTTCGTATCTAACTGTATAAAGGCAGGCGCAGATCTATGAATAGGAGATGTTGTGCGAGTATCTACAGGACCTAAATTATCAACAGGCTCTCCAAGAACGTTGAAGATTCGCCCGAGAGTAGCTCCGCCGACTGGAACACTTAGAGGAGCTCCCGTGTTAATCACTTCCATTCCTCTCATCAGCCCATCTGTAGCACTCATAGCTACAGCTCTAACTCGATTATTTCCTAATAATTGTTGTACCTCACAAGTCACATTAATTTGCTGACCGACAGTATCTCGACCCTTAACTACCAAAGCGTTATAAATATTAGGCATTTTGCCCGGGGGAAAAACGACATCCAGTACTGGGCCAATAATTTGAGCGATACGCCCTAGTTTTTTTTCTTCAAGTGTGGAAACCGCAGGGCTAGAAGTAGTAGGATTGATTCTCATAATTATAATAAAGTGAAATATGTCGAAATCCTTTTTGGAATAATACCAAATCGAAAATAAATGTCCGATAGCAAGTTGATCAGTTAATTCAATAAGAGATAAATGGGAGATAGCACTCGATTTAGTTGGTACCGCCCAACCGAATCCGATTCAATCGTTTACTCATTCAATGAGTAAATTTTCAAGTTCAGCCAATCCTTTTTTTTTCAAAAAAAAAATTGCAAGTAAATGAAATCGTGAATAAATGTGTTTCATTTCTCTATCATTATAGAAAAAAAGATCCATATTATATTACTTATGGAATTCGAACCCGAACTCGATTTATGATTCATTATTTCGATCTTATTGGCCTTTGTTCTTTATTTTTTATTTTTCATATAGATTTCCGTCTTTATATTATACCCTTTCGTAGATGAATTATGCTTATTTTCACATCTAGGATTTACATATACAACATATATTACT